TTTATATTAACTAAAATCTTTAAAAAGTTAAACATTATTTTTAGATTTCTGGGAATTCTTTAAGTGTAGTTTTAATTAGAAAGAATTTTTTAATTATCGATTTTTTGTGCATTTTTTGCACATTTTTTTGCTTTTTTTGAGCCCTCTTTTTTACCAAAATTTTATTAACAAGGGGATTTTTATGGTTAGTTAAAATTTCAAAAAAAAAAATGGTGAAAATAAATTTTTTCTTATAAATGATTTATGAATTAATTTACATAGATATATATATATATATAAATAATTTATATACAATAAATATCTATGATTATAGAAAGAATATAAATATATAAGATATTTATTAAATAAATATTATTTTTTTTTTATTAAAAAAAAAAGTTATTTATTAGTTAATCCAGACCAATGTATATATGTTAATCATATGTTATCTTTAAAGATGTATTTTGAGAGAGAGAGAAATGGCTATATTAATTAAAATTTAGAATAGTCATAGACACTTATATAATTTATTATTCAATTTCATATTTATTTAAATATATTGTTTCTTATGAATTAGTGATTTATATATATATATATTAAATATTTATATATAAATAAACATTATTAATTTATTATTATTAATTCATATTTAGATTAATATATAATTATTAATATATTAATAATATATTTATTTTTTATTAATAAATATAATATTTATTGAAAAAAAAAAAAACTTCCTTTTTTCCAATAATATAGAAATTCTTGACTGAAATTATAGGATATTTGAAAATTTATGAATTATCTGATTATTATAGACGGAAATTTCTTAGTTTAAAAAAATTAAAAGTTGTGTTTGTTTATTTATTATTCTTCTTTAAAGAAAAAAAGTTTTTTGAAAAAAATGGGGTCATTTAAAAAACTGATTTTTGGGGGGATATTCTATTAAGATTTTTGTTAGCAAAAATGAAGTTATAATTTTTATAAAAAATGGGGAGGAAACTTTTCTTTTTTCTATTTAAATTTATTGTGTCTATAGTTGTTTTGTTTGTCTATTAAAGTTTTGTTTTGACTTGAAATATTTACTGGGTTAGTTATTGTTTTAATGCTTTGAGATATTTTTTAAATTTTGAGTTTTTAATAAAAAATTTATATAATTAATTGTTTAATTTTATTAAAAAATTAAAAGTCATGTTTGTTTATTTATTATTCTTCTTTAAAGAAAAAAAGTTTTTTGAAAAAAATGGGGTCATTTAAAAAACTGATTTTTGGGGGGATATTCTATTAAGATTTTTGTTAGCAAAAATGAAGTTATAATTTTTATAAAAAATGGGGAGGAAACTTTTCTTTTTTTCTATTTAAATTTATTGTGTCTATAGTTGTTTTGTTTGTCTATTAAAGTTTTATTCTGACTTAAAAATTAGATTAAATTTTGTTTTACATGTAAATTTTAGGTATTTCTTAGAGAGAGAGGGGTGATTATTTTTGCAGTAAGGAAATTTAAATATTAGTGAAAGCTAGATTTAGAAATAATTTTTAATATTAACAAAATTTGTGCCAGCAGTTGCGGTTATTCAAATAATGTGATTTAATTTTTTTGGAATCAGTTAATTTTTATTTTTATTTTTTATTAAAGTTTATTGGGTGAAATTTTTAAATTTTAAGCTAAAATTGGAATTTGTTTGTGAATCTGGGAATCTTGATTTTTAAACTAGGATTAGATACCCTATTATTTTAAGTGTGAGTGTTATTTTTCGGATTAGTAATAGTTATGATCTTGAAAATTAAAGATTTTGGCGGTATCTTAGTCTATTCAGAGGAACCTGTTCCGTAATTGATGATTCACGATAAATTTTACTTTTTTTAGAAATTTTCATATCGTTGTAGTTTGAATTTATTTAAAAATATTAATATTCATAATTTTATATAAAAAGAAAATCAGATCAAGGTGTAGTTTATATGAAAGAGAGCAATGGGTTACATTAATAGTTAATTTGGGATTAATTTATGAGATTAAATTTTGAATTAGGATTTGAAAGTAATTTTGTTTATTTAGGCGTGATGATTTTAGCTCTAGGATATGCACATATTGCCCGTCGCTTTCACTATAAAGTGAAATAAGTCGTAACAAAGTAGGCTTACTGGAAAGTGAGCCTAGAAAGACAAATTAGAGCTTGATATAAGCATTTTAGTTACATTAAAAATATAATTGTTAAATTCAATTTAATTTGAATAAAAATTTTTATTTTTATTTTAAGAGGTTTTTTTTTGACAGAAGTATATTAAAATTTATTATTTTTAAGAAAAATTTATTTTTATGATAGTTGATTTGTACTGTGATGGAATAATAATTAATTTTTTAAAGAAGAATTTATTTTTTGTACCTTGTGTATCAGGGTTAATTAAATATTGTTAAGAATTTAGTTTTCTCGAATTTAAAAGAGTTATTTTTATATGTTTTTTATTGTAAAATAAATATTAATAATATAAAAATTGAAATGAAATGTTATTCGTTTTTAATTTATCTAGTTTTTTAAGAAAAAAGTTTAATTTTTTTGTAAAAAAACAATATTTTTTATTTATATTATTTTTGTTTTTATATTTTATATTTTTAGGGATGAGCTTGGAGATAGATTTTTAAAAGGAAGTTATAGTTGTTAAGTTTTTAGGATTAGAAATTTCTGTTTTGTTTGTTATAATTATCTTAATTGATTTATCATTTATATTTATTTTAAGTTTTTTATTAAAATAAAGATTTGAATTTTTTTGTCTAGAAAAAATGATTTAATTAGTATAATTTATTAGTTTTGTAGGATAAAGCTTTAGGTTAGGCTAAGGAATTCGGCAAATTATTTTTCACCTGTTTATTAAAAACATGGCCTTTTGATAATAATTTAAGGTCTAGTCTGCCCGCTGAGAAATTGAATGGCTGCGGTATTTTGACCGTGCAAAGGTAGCATAATAATTAGTTTCTTAATTAGGAGCTGGAATGAATGGCTGGATGAAAAAAAAACTGTCTTTGTTTAATTTTATTATAATTTTATTTTTAAGTTAAAAAGCTTAAATTTCATTAAAAGACGAGAAGACCCTATAGAGTTTTACTACAATAATTTATATTAGAATTTTTAGGAATAATTTTTTTAGTTTAGTTGGGGTGATTAAAAAATTTAAAAAACTTTTTTCTTTAAATACATTGATTTATGATTATTTGATCCAAAAATTTTGATTATAAGAATAAATTACCTTAGGGATAACAGCGTTATTTTTCTTGAGAGTTCTTATCGAAAGAAAAGTTTGCGACCTCGATGTTGGATTAAAATTAAATATTGGTGTAGAAGCTAAATATTTAGGTCTGTTCGACCTTTAAAATTTTACATGATCTGAGTTTAAACCGGTGTGAGCCAGGTTGGTTTCTATCTTTAATTAGTTAACATATTTTAGTACGAAAGGACCAAATATTAAGAAAATTTCTTTTTTTGGAATTTCACTGTTGTTTTGGCAGATTAGTGCAATTGATTTAGAATCTTTATATGTAGTTTTACAAATAACACTTGTTATTAAAAGATTTGTTGTTAATAATTTTTTCTAGTTTAATTTTGATTGTTTGTGTTTTGGTGGGAGTAGCTTTTTTAACTTTGTTGGAACGCAAGGTTTTGGGGTATATTCAAATTCGAAAGGGGCCTAATAAAGTTGGTTATTTAGGGTTGATTCAGCCTTTTAGTGATGCAATTAAATTGTTTACTAAAGAGCAGTCTTATCCTTTTATATCTAACTTAAATGTTTATTATTTATCTCCTGTTTTGAATTTATTTTTGTCTTTGTTTTTATGGATGTGTATACCTTTTTTTTCAGTCAATTTAAGTTTTAGTTTATCTTTTCTTTTTTTTTTAAGAGTATCAAGATTGGGGGTCTATACTGTTATGTTGGCTGGATGATCTTCTAATTCATCTTATGCTTTATTAGGGAGTTTACGTTCTGTGGCTCAGACTATTTCTTATGAGGTAAGTTTGGCTTTGATTTTAATATCTTATTTTTTTATAATTTTAAGTCTTAATCTATTAGATTTAATAAAATTTCAAGAGTATTTTTGGTTATTATTTTTGATGTTTCCTTTATGTTTTATGTTTTTGGTTTCAAGATTGGCTGAGACTAATCGTACTCCATTTGATTTTGCTGAAGGTGAGTCGGAGTTAGTTTCTGGCTTTAATGTTGAGTACAGGAGGGGAGGTTTTGCAATAATTTTTTTGGCTGAATATTCAAGAATTCTTTTTATAAGGATGGTCTGTGTGATGTTGTTCTTGGGGGCAAACCTTCTTTCTTGGGATTTTTTTTTGAAAGTCAGATTAGTGGCTTTTTTTTGGATTTGGGTGCGCGGGACTCTTCCTCGTTTTCGTTATGATAAACTTATGTATTTAGCTTGAAAGAGTTATTTATTAGTTTCTTTAAATTTTTTATTCTTGTTTTTGAGATTAAAACTGTTAAGTTTTAATCTTTTAATTTAGTTAACAAAATTTAGTACAAGTTAATAGAAAATTAATTTCTTTTTTATATTTTCAAAATATACACTTGTACAAGTTCATTAACTATTTAAATAACATTAAATCTCATAGTTTATTAAAGAAAGGATTGATTATGTATATAGCGAAATAGGCGATTGTTAGGATTTGTCCTGTGATAATGTAGGGGTCTTCAACAGGTCGGGCTCCAATTCATGTAAGTAAGATGGTAATAGCTAGAAGCGCTCAAAATAAAATTTTTCTTGGGGGGTAAAATTGATTTCTTATGAATTTTTTTTTGTTGGTAAATGGAAGAGTATAAAGAATTGCAATTGACATGACGAGGGCAATGACTCCTCCTAGTTTGTTTGGAATAGATCGTAGAATAGCATAGGCAAATAAGAAATATCATTCAGGCTGAATGTGTACGGGGGTTACTAGAGGATTTGCTGGAATGAAATTATCGGGATCTCCAAGTAAATAGGGGCTTATTAATGTTAGGACTACTAGTAGTATGGATATAATGATAAAACCTACAAGATCTTTGAGAGAGAAGTAAGGATGGAATGAAATTTTGTCAATATTTCTATTGGTTCCTAGGGGATTTCTTGATCCTGTTTGATGCAAGAATAGTAAGTGAACAATTACTATGGCTGTTACTACAAATGGGAAAAGAAAGTGGAAAGAGAAGAATCGAGTTAAAGTTGCATTATCAACTGCAAATCCTCCTCATACTCATTGTACAATTGATGTTCCTAGATATGGGATAGCAGAAAGTAAATTGGTAATAACTGTTGCTCCTCAGAAAGATATTTGACCTCAGGGTAAAACATATCCCAGGAATGCTGTTCCTATAACTAAAAAAAAAATTGTTACTCCGATTATTCATGTTTCTTTTAGATTATAAGATCTATAGTAAATTCCTCGACCAATATGGATGTAGATTATGATAAAAAAGAAGGAGGCCCCGTTAGCGTGGAGTGTTCGGATTAGTCATCCGTAGTTGACGTTTCGACAAATGTGAACTACTCTATTGAATGCTATGTCGATATTTGGGCAATAGTGTATAGCTAAAAATAGTCCAGTAATGATTTGAATGCCTAAGCATAGGCCTAACAGGGATCCAAAGTTTCATAGTGTAGAAATGTTTGATGGTGTTGGCAAATCAATTAGAGAGTTATTGACAATTTTTATTAAGGGATTTTCTTTTCGGAATGGTATTTTCATTAAAATTTTTGTCGGAGGGGTCCGTAATTAATGTTGGTGATTTTTACTACAGCAATTAAAGTTACTAGTAAGTATATAATAATTATTAATATAATTTTATTTATTGGAAAGATAATATATTTTCTTATGGATAAATTGTTATTGAATTTATTGAGATTAATTGTGTAATTTAGCTGGGATAGGTTAAAGAAAAAATTGTCAATAAAAATGGTGGTTAGAATTAATATAATAATTAGTGTAATCATTAGGGTTATGTTAAGAGAAAATTTGAATTTTTCATTGGATGCTACTCTTGTTATGTAAATAAATAGAATTATTATTCCTCCTACTATAATTAGAAAAATGATATAAGAAAATCAAAAATTAAAGTTTATGGTTCCTGAAATTAGGGAAGTTATTAGTGTTTGTACAAGAAGAATTAGCCCGAAGGATATAGGATGAGATAGTAAAAAAAATATTAGGGTTAATGTAAATATTAAAAATAGAATTGTTAAGATTCAAGGAGTAGTTTAAGTTAAAATTTTAATTTTGGAGATTAAGGATAGTGAGTTTCCCTCTCTTTGATGTTTTTAAAGATTAATCTTTTTTCTGGTTTACAAGACCAGTATTTTACATAAATTATAAAAACTTAAATGATAATCTATGTTTTCATTTTTATATTTTTTTCAGGTTTGATAGTTTTTGTTTCTAAGCGTAAACATTTACTTTTAATACTTTTAAGCTTAGAATTTGTTGTTCTTTCTCTTTATTTAAATATTTTTTATTATCTGAATTATCTAGGGTTTGAGTATTTTTTTAGTATAATTTTTTTGACTATAAGAGTTTGTGAGGGTTCATTGGGTCTTGCTATACTGGTGTTAATAATGCGGTCTTGTGGGAATGATTATGTGTTAAATTTTTCTTTTTTATGATAAAGATTTTTTTAAGGTTATTATTTTTGGTTCCTTTATGTTTTTCTTTTAATTTTTGATTGGTACAGTTTTTTATATTTTTTATTGGATTTCTTTTTCTTTTAAGTTTTAGTTTTAACTATTCTTTTGTTAATTTATCTTATTTTTTTGGATATGATTTGTTGTCCTTTACTTTGATTTTATTAAGTTTTTGAATTTGTTCTTTAATGATTATGGCAAGAGAAAAGATTATAAAGTTTAATAGTTATGAGGGGTTTTTTATATTTACTATAATTATGCTTTTGTTAAGGTTAATTTTTACATTTTCTTCTCTTAATTTGTTTAGTTTTTATTTGTTTTTTGAAATTAGGTTGATTCCTACACTTGTGTTAATTATTGGATGAGGTTATCAGCCTGAGCGGATTGAGGCTGGGATTTATTTGTTGTTTTATACGTTATTAGTTTCTTTACCGATAATGATTTCTATTTTTTTTTATTATGAGAACTTTTTTTCATTAGATTTTTTTTTAATACATTTATGTTTAAACAACTTATATGTTTACTTATGTTTTATTTTTGTTTTTTTAGTAAAAATTCCTATGTTTTTTGTTCATTTATGACTTCCTAAGGCTCACGTTGAAGCTCCTGTTTCTGGGTCGATGATTTTGGCAGGAATTATATTAAAATTAGGTGGGTATGGGTTTTTACGCTTAATAAAGCTTTTTATAGAAATTGGTGTAAAATTTAATATTTTTTTTATTATTATCAGGCTGGTGGGGGGGTTCATTGTTTCCTTAATGTGTATTTATCAGAGTGATATAAAATCTTTAATTGCATACTCGTCTGTGGCTCATATAGGTCTTGCTTTGGCAGGAATTATGACTTTGAATATTTGGGGGGCTTGGGGTTCTTTAGTAATGATGTTGGCTCATGGTTTGTGTTCTTCAGGTCTTTTTTGTTTAGCTAATATTTCTTATGAACGGTTAAGAAGACGTAGACTTTATTTAAGAAAGGGTTTATTAAATATTATTCCGAGTCTATCTTTATGGTGGTTTTTACTTTGTTCATCAAATATGGCAGCTCCCCCCTCATTAAATCTTCTTGGAGAAATTATGTTAATTAATAGTCTGGTAGGTTATAGTTGATTAACAATAATTTTTTTATCTTTTCTTTCTTTTTTTAGGGCTGTTTATTCATTATTTTTATATTCATTTTCTCAGCATGGTTCTATTTCGTTAAGGAGATTTTCTTTTTTTCAGGGTCTATTTCGTGAGTATTTACTTTTGTTTCTTCATTGATTTCCTTTAAATTTTATGATTCTTGGTTCAGATTATTTGTCTCTTTGAATTTAAATCTAAATAGTTTAATAAAAATTTTAGTTTGTGGGACTGAGGATATAAGTATTTATTTTAGATAATTTTATTTATTTGTAAGGTTTATTTTGGTCTTTTTTCTTTTTTTTCTTTTTTAATATTTGTTTCAAGAATTTTTTTTTTATTAGCAGATCATGTTATTATTATAGAAATTGTTTTGTTATCATTGAATTCTTCAAGAATTATGATATCAGTTTTGCTTGATTGGATGTCTTTAATGTTTATAAGTTTTGTGTTATTAATTTCTTCTATAGTAATTTTATATAGAGAAGAATATATAATAGGGGATTTGAATTTAAATCGTTTTATTTTACTTGTTGTTCTCTTTGTTATGTCTATAATGTTGCTGATTATTAGTCCAAATTTAATTTCAATTTTATTGGGGTGAGATGGATTAGGGTTGGTTTCTTATTGTTTGGTAATTTACTATCAGAGGGAGAAGTCTTTTAATGCTGGTATATTAACAGCTTTATCTAATCGTGTTGGGGATGTGGCTTTATTGATGTCTATTGCTTGAATGGTAAATTACGGTAGTTGAGAATATGTTTATTATTTAGATTTTATAAAATTAGATGGATCAATAATATTAATTTCTTGATTAGTTGTTTTAGCTGCTATAACTAAGAGGGCCCAGATTCCATTTTCTTCCTGGCTTCCAGCAGCAATAGCTGCTCCTACACCAGTTTCTTCTTTAGTTCACTCATCCACCTTAGTAACTGCGGGGGTTTACTTACTTATTCGGTTTAACTATGCTTTTAGTTCTGGTTTGATATACTTTTTATTATTTATTTCTAGAATAACTATATTTATATCTGGGCTGGGTGCTAACTATGAATTTGATTTAAAAAAAATTATTGCTTTATCAACTTTAAGTCAATTAGGGTTAATAATAGGAATTTTATCCTTGGGTAGGTATGAGTTAGCCTTTTTTCATTTATTGACTCATGCATTATTTAAGGCTTTGTTATTTATATGTGCTGGTAATATTATTCATGTGATAGGAAATTGTCAGGATATTCGCTTTTTGGGTGCTTTAGTTAAAAATTTGCCACTAACTTGTGTTTTTTTTAATATTTGTAATTTTTCCTTGTGTGGTTTACCTTTCTTATCTGGGTTTTACTCTAAGGACTTAATTGTTGAGACTTTATCGATGGGTTATTTTAATATTTTTATTTATTTGGTTTTCTATATTTCGATTGGTTTAACGGCCAGGTATAGATTTCGTTTGTCTTATTATTCATTGACAGGTGATTTTAATTATTTGGGGGCCAATTCTCTTGGGGATGGCGGTCCTTTGATATTAAAGGGTATATCTGGTTTATTTTTTTTTGTTATTTTAAGGGGGAGGATGTTGACTTGATTGATTATTCCCTTTCCCTATTTTATTTTTTTTCCCTTTTATATGAAAGTTATAACAATTATTTGTATTAGCTTAGGTTTATTGATTGGTTATGAATTAGCAAAATTAAAATTGAACTATAATTTGAATTCACTAAGGTTTTTGGTGGTTTCTAGATTTTTTGCCATGATGTGGAATTTACCTGTAATTTCTACTTTGGGGGTAAATTTATACCCGATTAAAGCGGGGAATATTTATTTAAAAATTTTTGATCAGGGTTGACTAGAATATTATGGGGCTCAGAATTTAAAGATTAAGCTATCTATTTTATCACGATTTTTTCAAGTATTTTCTAATAATCATTTAAAAGTTTTTTTTTTTATAATTTTAATTTGAACTATGTTTTTGTTTTTTAATTTTTTTTGTTTAAATAGCTTATAGAGAGCATAATATTGAAGATATTAAGGAAATAGAATTATTTTTAAGCATTTATAAGACAATATCTAATTTTACAATGAAAATGTAATGTTTTTTTAAACTATATAAATAGAAATATAAACGAAGTTTCATCGCTTAAGAAAGAGGTTAGAAGCCTATTCTTGAGTCACATATTTCTTTAATTGGAGAATGCTCAATTTTATCATTAACAGTGATATACCTCTTTTTGGTTTCAATTAAAAATAGAGATGGTTTATTATCAAATTTTTAGGTCGAAACTAAATGCAATTTTTGCTTTCTATTTAAGATAAATTGATAAATCAATACTTTCTAAGTGCAAATTAAATGTTATATTTAACTATTATCCTAGTTTCTTCAATTTAGAGCTCCCTGATTTCACTCGTGCAGTACTCCTAGAATTAGAATAATAATAAAATAAGCTATAACTAAAGAGTAGTTAAGAATATTCCTGGTTTTTAAGGAAATAATAAAGGGGAAGAGTAGAGTAATTTCTACGTCAAAAATTAAGAAAATTACTGCGATTAAAAAAAAATGTAATGAGAATGGAAGGCGGGCCGATCTTTTGGGGTCAAATCCACACTCAAAGGGACTACTTTTTTCTCGGTCAGAAAAAGTTTTTTTTGAAATTAAATTCAAGGCTAACACTAAAATGGTGGAAATTAGTAACACTATGGATGCTAAGAGAAATAGGATTTTTATTATTTATACTAGATTTCTAGATTTTTTGATTGGAAGTCAAATATAATAATTATATTATATAAATATCTACCTCATCAGTATATAGAAATATATAAGAATAGTCACACTACGTCGACGAAGTGTCAATATCAGGCTGCTGCTTCAAATCCAAAATGGTGAATTGGAGAGAAATGATTTTGATAGTGTCGTAGTAAACATACTAGAAGGAAGGTTGATCCAATGATGACGTGGATTCCATGAAATCCAGTTGCTATAAAAAATGATGATCCATAGACGGCGTCTGCAATAGTAAATGGTGCTTCTAGGTATTCATAGGCTTGAAGAATAGTAAAATAAATTCCTAAAATTACTGTGAGAATTAGGCCCTGAAGGGCTTGACTATAATTATTTTCTATTAATCTATGATGGGCCCATGTAACTGTGAGACCTGATGTTAATAGAATTAGGGTGTTTAATAAGGGAATTTCGATTGGGTTAAAGGTTTGGATTCCCCTAGGGGGCCAGTTTATACCAATCTCGATTCTAGGCGAAAGAGAGTTGTGGAAGAATCCTCAGAAAAATGAAATAAAGAAAAAAACTTCAGAAGTAATGAATAGGATTATTCCTCAGCGAAGCCCCAGGGCAACTTTGAATGTATGAAGTCCTTGAAATGTGGCTTCACGAACAATATCTCGTCACCATTGATATATAATTAGTCCAGTGATGGAAAAACCTAAAATCAATAAATTATGGTTGTATAAATGAAATCATTTAATTAGTCCTATTATGGTTGTTATTGCCCCAAAAGCTCCTAGAATGGGTCATGGCCTTACGTCTACTAAGTGGAATGGGTGATTCTTGTGAGTCATAAAATTAATTAACTTCTCTTGAATAAAGGGTTCTTAGAACTGCAAAAACATAAGATTGAATAATTGAGACTGCAGATTCTAGAATTAAAAGAAGAATTTGAGTTAAAATTAAAAAGTTTACTAAAATAATTGATAAGGATGGGCCTGTGTTTCCTAGAAGTGTTATTAGTAAGTGTCCAGCAATTATATTGGCTGAAAGTCGAACAGCCAGGGTTCCTGGTCGGATGACATTTCTAATAGTTTCAATGCAAACTATAAAAGGTATGAGAACGGGGGGTGTTCCTTGGGGAACAAGATGCGCAAACATATGAATGGTGTTATTGATTCATCCAAAAATTATAAATCTTAATCATAAGGGTAGGGCTAGTGTTAAGGTGAGAATTATGTGTCTTGTTCTTGTAAAAATGTAGGGAAAAAGACCAATAAAATTATTGAATATAATAAATGAGAATAGGGAAATAAAAATCAAAGTTCTTCCCTTAGAATTTTTTTGTCCTAATAGGATTTTAAATTCTTTGTGAAGTGTTAAGATAATTAATGTTCAAAGAAAGTTAAAACGAGAGGGAATTAGTCAAAATATGGGAGGGATGATTAATAAGCCGATTAAGGTTCTTCTTCAATTTAACGATAAGTTAAAATTTGTTGATGGATCGAAAGAGGAAAAAAGATTAGTTATCATTTTCAGTTATATGTTGATTTTTTTTTTGTTATTTGTTCGGACTTAATTGTATATAAAAAAGAGAAAAAATTTATTGAATTAAAGATAATAAATAGAGCGAAGAAAAAAAAAAAAAGAATCAATCAATTTATAGGTGCTATTTGTGGAATTAAAAATTATCATGAAGATAATTTTAGCTTGACAAGCTAATGTTATAGTTTAACTAAATTTTTCATTAGAAGTATTAGCTAATATACTATAATATGGATTAAAATTCCATTGCTTGCTTTCAGCCATCTAATGAAGATAGTCTAGAAATTCATTTAATAAAATATTTAATTGAAATTCTTTCAATTACGATAGGTATGAATCTGTGATTTGCTCCACAAATTTCCGAACATTGTCCGAAAAAGAGTCCTGATCGGTTGATCGTAAATCTTGTTTGGTTCAGGCGGCCAGGCGTTGCATCAATTTTTACTCCGAGGGCAGGAATGGTTCAGGAATGAATGACATCAGCGGCGGTAATTAATATTCGAATGTTTGAATTAAATGGAACAATTGTTCGATTATCAACATCTAGGAGGCGAAAATTAAAATTTTTTATTTCAGGTAATGGGACTATATAAGAGTCAAATTCAATTTGCTTAAAGTCTGAATATTCGTATCTTCAGTATCATTGGTGGCCAATGGCTTTAATTGAAATGAGAGGATTATTAATTTCGTCAAGAATATAGATTAATCGTAAAGATGGTAGGGCGATAAAAATTAAGGTTACTGCTGGGAGAACTGTTCAGATAATTTCAATTAACTGTCCTTCTAGCAGGAATCGATGAGTAAGTTTGTTAAAAAATAAGGTGAATATGAGTTGTCCTACTAAGACTGTAATGATTACAAGAATTATTAGGGCATGGTCATGAAAAAAGGAGAGTTGTTCTATTAATGGTGATGATCTATCTTGGAGTAGGAGGGTCTTTCATGTTGCAATTTCTAAAAAAAGATTAACTTTATATTTGGGGCTTAAGTCCAGTGCACTAGTCTGCCATATTAGAAATTAGATCTTAGAATAGGAAGTTCACTGTAGCTGTGTTCAGCGGGAGGTAGATGTTGTAATCATTCAATTGAAGTTCTTAAGTTCAATCCTATAAAAGATTTTCGTTGAACGGAAAATCTTTCTCAAATAATAAAAATAAAGTAGAGAACTCCTATTAATGAAATCAGGGAGCCAATTGATGAAATAATGTTTCATAAGGTGAAGGCATCCGGATAATCTGAATATCGACGTGGTATTCCTCTTAGTCCTAAGAAATGTTGGGGAAAGAATGTGAGATTAACTCCAATAAATATTACTAAAAATTGAATTTTTAAAAATTTGTTATTTAGAGTCAGGCCTGTCAGTAGGGGGAATCATTGGATAAATCCAGCTATAATTGCAAAAACAGCTCCTATTGATAAAACATAATGAAAATGGGCAACTACGTAGTATGTATCATGGAGAATAATGTCAATTGATGAATTAGCTAAAACAACTCCTGTCAATCCTCCTACTGTAAATAGGAACACGAATCCCAGAGCTCAGAGGGTTACTGGTCTTGATTGAACAATTGTTCCATGAAATGTGGCCAGTCATCTAAATACTTTAATTCCTGTGGGTACTGCAATAATTATTGTGGCTGAAGTAAAATATGCTCGGGTATCAACATCTATTCCTACTGTAAATATATGATGAGCTCATACAACGAATCCTAGTAATCCAATTGCTATTATAGCATAAATTATTCCTAATGTTCCAAAGGCTTCTTTTTTTCCACTTTCTTGTCTAATAATGTGAGAAATTATACCGAATCCTGGAAGAATTAAAATGTAAACTTCGGGGTGTCCAAAAAATCAAAATAAGTGCTGATATAAAATTGGATCTCCCCCTCCTGCAGGGTCGAAAAAGGAAGTATTGATATTTCGATCTGTTAGTAATATAGTAATTGCTCCGGCTAGAACGGGTAGTGATAAAAGTAGAAGAATAGCTGTAATTACTACAGCTCAGACAAATAAAGGTATTCGGTCGGGAGTTATTCCTTCTGGTCGCATATTAATTACTGTAGAAATGAAATTTACTGCCCCTAAGATTGATGAGATTCCTGCTAGGTGAAGTCTGAAAATGGCGAGATCTACTGAGGATCCCCTATGGGCAATATTAGCTGAAAGGGGGGGGTAGACTGTTCATCCAGTTCCTGCTCCATTTTCTACAATTCTTCTTATAATTAGGAGAGTTAGCGAGGGGGGTAATAGTCAAAATCTTATATTATTTATTCGAGGAAAGGCCATATCAGGAGCTCCCAGTATAAGGGGCACTAGTCAATTTCCGAATCCTCCAATTATGACTGGCATTACTATAAAAAAAATTATGATAAATGCATGTGCCGTAACAATAACATTGTAAATTTGATCATCTCCAATTAGGGATCCTGGATTTCCCAGTTCTGATCGAATTAGCAGTCTCAGGGAGGTTCCTACTATTCCTGCTCATGCACCAAAAATGAAATATAATGTTCCGATATCTTTATGGTTAGTAGAAAATAATCATTTGTTCGGTAAAATGACCGAGTTGAGGTGATAAATTGTAAATTTATTTACGAAATGAAAATTTCTTTTACCAATGGCTTTATAGTCAAATATGATTTTAAATTGCAAATTTAAGGGTAAAGTTTCTTTTTAAGCCTAAGGCTTAGGATAACCCCCCTATTTTCAGCTTTGAAGGCTAATAGTTTGTTTTTAACTTAAATCCTTAAATAAAATTAAAAACTAAGGTTCAAATTAGTAGTCCTCTTAGGGAAATAAAGTTTATACAGATAGAAGAAAAAGATATATTGATACTTTTTCCGATAATGGGTTGTTTTGTGTAAAGGATTAATCTTGGAAAAGTTAGTCGTAAGTAGAAGAAGAGGGTTACAAGGGTTGAAATAATTAAAATTAATCTAATAAAAAAGAATTTATTTAGTATGAGATTATTAATAGTTAATCATTTAGGTAAGAATCCTAGGAAGGGGGGGACACCCCCTAGGGAGAAAAAATTTATTATTAAAAGTAGCTTAAAAAGTGAAATCCTTGGGAAGTTAGATAATTGTCTAATTTGGAAAATTTTTACTTTTTTTAAGAAAATAATGATATTTGCAGAAATAATGGAGTAAATTAAGAAATAAATTCTTCAGATTGAAATAGAATTGAGTATTCTGGCTAATATTCATCCGATATGGTTAATGGATGAGTAAGCCATGACTTTACGTATTCTTGTTTGATTCAATCCAAGAATTCCTCCTACTAGAGAAGAAATGATAATAATTATTGAAAATAGGAAGATTATCTTAGATCTGTATATGACTAAAATCATTGGGGCAATCTTTTGTCATGTAAGTAAAATAAAGCAATTTCTTCAACTTAGACCATTCATAACTTCGGGGAATCAAGCATGAAAGGGGGCTGCTCCTATTTTAAGAAATAGGGAGGAATTTATTATTATCATAAATCAATAGTTTGAATTCTGGGGGGCAAATTCACTAAGGTTTATGATTATAATAATTGAAAACAGCAAAATTCTAGATGCTATTACCTGAGTAATGAAATATTTTAGGGCTGACTCGGACGGAAAAAGATTATTGCTTCTTCTTATTAGGGGGATAATAGATAGAAGATTAATCTCTAGGCCGATTCATATCCTAAATCAGGAATAAGATGAAATTGCAATTAAGGTACCTGAAACTATGGAACTAAGAAATAAGATTTTATAAAAATTAGTAATTAAAAAGAGAAGGGCTGGACCTTCATAATTGGGGTATGAACCCAAGAGCTTGATTAGCTTATCTTTTTATATTTTAGTATAAAATGTACATTAGTTTTTGATGCTAAAAGGGTTAGTTGAATTCTAGCAAATATAATTAACTTGTAGTAAAGGCGGGTGGGCTCCTGCATGTTCAATCCTATCAAGATTGGTCTTTTTCAGACACTTTACT